TCTTTAGAAGAAAATAAGTTTCTTGAAATGTATTTTGAACTTCGAATTGTGTTCCAACGAACGGGATCTTCGAGAGCCGCCTAATCGTTTGAATCTTTATTCCTGAGTCTATAAATTATGTGTCCCCTCGTTCAATCATAACTATTTATGTTAATTTTGATCCTATCCTCCGGTAGTGTTCGTATAAAAGTACCTCGTATCCTTCCTGAAAGATAACCCAGGATCAGATCTTCATTATCTACAATGAATTCGAAATATACCATTTTCAAGTGATTCAGTGATTAAACCTTGGTAAGTCGATTTTTTTTTCTTTCATTCTGTATACCTATCCCTTTTTTCAAAAAAAAAAACGGAAGTTTTAAGTTAGGGAGTTCCTTATCCGCGGATACCAGAAAGATTACCATATATAACACAAAATTTCCCCCCCTATTCTTTCTAATCGAGTCTCTCGGTCTGTCATTATACCTCGAGAAGTGGAAAGAATTACAATCCCCATCCCTCCTAAAATCCTAGGAATTTTGTGATAGTGGGAATAGATTCGTAGGCCGGGTCGACTAATACGTTTTAAAATAGTTCTATATGGGCCTTTCCTATTTCTTCTATGTCGCAGCGTTGAAACCAAGAAATTTTTATGACTTTCTCGATGTGTTCTTACATTTTCAATAAAGCCTTCTTGTAGAAGTATTTTCACAATGGTTTCGGTAATTTTCGTAGATGCAACTCGAACCGTTCTCTTTTTATCCATGTCAGCATTCCGTATAGCCGTTATTAGGTCTGCAATAGTATCCTTGCCCATGACTCAAATTATTAGTGCCTCCGAATTTTCATCTAATCAACATGTTCTACTTTCTTTTTTTTTTTTTTAAGGTATATGCGTGAGACACAATCTACTAATCAATTCTACAAAGTCAAGTCATTTTCGTTGAATCTTTTTCAGATACCCTACTAAATCATAGTCTCATCTAGTAGTAATAGTAAGTATTTATAATACTTCAGGAGCTAATGAAACTATTTTCGTAAAATTCAACTGTCTCAATTCCCGAGCGATCGCACCAAAAACTCGAGTTCCTTTTGGATTTCCTTCTTTGTCAATGACAACTGCCGCATTGTCATCATATTTTATTATCATACCGTTGTCACGTTTGAGTTCTTTACATGTACGGACAATTACAGCTCTGATCACTTCTGATCTTTGTAGAGACGTGTGGGGAACTGCTTCTTTGATTACAGCAACAACAACGTCACCGATATGAGCATATCGTCGATTACTAGCTCCTATGATTCGAATACACATTAATTCTCTAGCCCCGCTGTTGTCTGCTACATTTAAATGGGTTTGAGTTTGAATCATTTTTTTTTCTTTGCCCTTTGCATGAAAAAAAAGGAAGAAATATTTTTTGTTCATAAAAAAAGTAAAAAACCTAAGTTGTTTTTTCATCACGAAGGTCCCTTTATTTTGGTTACACATTCCGATCCCGCAATAATGAATTGTGTTTGTATAGGCATTTTGGACGCAGCTATTGTAATCGCTTCTCTGGCTACCATTTCTGATATTCCGCCCATTTCATAAAGTATTTGACCTGGTTTAACAACAGATACCCAAAATTCGGGAGAGCCTTTCCCCGAACCCATGCGTGTTTCGGTGGGTCTTACTGTAACAGGTTTGTCGGGAAATATACGTATCCATATTTTTCCACCACGACGCGCATATCGTGTCATTGATTTTCGGCCCGCTTCTATTTGTCTAGATGTAATCCAAGCAGGCTCAAGTGCCTGAAGAGCGTATCTACCGAAACAAATACGATTGCCTCGAGAAGCTATTCCCTTCATTCTTCCTCTATGTTGTTTACGGAATCTGGTTCTTTTGGGGTTATAGTTGATGGTTCTTTCTCAATGCCATCTCTACTGCAGAACCGGACATGAGAGTTTCTTCTCATCCAGCTCCTCGCGAATGAAACGAGAAAAAAAAAAAATTACCAAAAATTCTTGATACCAGAGTCTGCCCATATCATTTAGCTTTCGCCGAGCTCATAAGAAGAGAGACGGCTTGAATAGTTGGCTCGTCAATCTAGCTTAGGAATAGCAAAATGTGAACCAAAGCTCTGCGGGGCTAATGATTAGGAAATCTGGGGATTTTTTGAGATCGAATCTCTCACGTAGAAATTGTTATACCCTGCTTGTCTATGTATAGAAAATTCGAAGTTGATTTCTATTGAAATGAAATATTTTTTTTGTGTTTTTTATTAAAGTATAATGCAAAAAAGAAAATTGATTGAGGAAATCGGCCCAAAACTTAGCAATAATTCCAATAATCTTTCGCGGGCGAATATTGACTCTTTTAATCTATTATATCTTTTATTCGTAGGGTCATCCCATGACCTCTCAGAATAAATGAATTGATTCTTGGTTCGTTCCGCCATCCCACCCAATGAATCATTAGGATTCGTTTTCAATAGAATCCTTTGGAGTCACAGGTTCTGTCGTTCCCACCGCTTCTCAATTAATGGCTAGGTCCAAACTTTGCAATAGAGCTTCTAATTTCATTTGTTCCTGAGCCAATCTCCTCAGTCTTTATTGACTCGGGGCTCTTTTTTTTTTTTCTTATGAATTAGATGCATGCATCTAATCTAATTACTAATTCTGGACGAATCTATATCTATGCTTTATTACATTGCCTTTTTTTTTATGAAATGATTCATAAACCATACATCATATTGGAATTATATATCATTAATATTTTCTTTTTTTTTTTTTTTCTCTCACCCTTCCATATTATCCGTATCCCTTTTTGCTTTACAACTTTCTGATCTGATTGATTTCTTTTTGTATCTTATGTCAAAAATATTTTTTTTTTTCAGTTGCTACAACGATATGATCGATTCATCATATAGTGACTGGTTCCTTAGATCCAGATAATAGGAAGCAGTGGGTTGGTTATTATATTAGTTCTATAATTATTAGTTGATACTACGGGCTAGTCCCCCTTTTAATCCTAACCTAAATCTCAAAAAAAACCAACGAGTCACACACTAAGCATAGCAATTCTACCAAAAATTCAATCAATTTTTTATTCAAAACCCCTTTAGAATTCAAATTAGACTCGAAGAATTCTAATTTCTCTGTTTTTTTTTATTGAACGAAAAAATAACAAACTCCTTCATTATTTTTGTGTTCCATTCTTTCTTTCATTTCCAGATAGATTGGATAGAAGGTAAAGATAATCAAAGGGCCATTACCGCTCGTCTGTAAATATCCAAATTTTGATGCCCAGTGCTCCATAAATAGTTCGAACTGTATAGGAACAATAGTCAATTTTCGCTCGAATGGTTTGCAGGGGAACCCTACCTTTTCTAATCCATTCGACACGTGCAATTTCGTTTCCTTCAATACGTCCTGCGATTTGGATTTGAATTCCCTTTGTCCCTGTTTTTTCAGTTAATTCAATAGCCTTTTGTATGGCCTTTCGAAAAGGAACTCTATTCTTTAATTGTTCGGCTAGATATTCTGCAAGAATTTTAGGGTGTCCATAAGGTTCTTTAATTCTTATTATTGCAATGTTAACTTTTCGGTTTAGAGAATTGAGAGAGTTACATATTGTTTGTACATTGCTCTGTAATTCTTTAATTGCTTGAGATTTCTCCTCTTTTAATAAGTTTGGGAATCCCATATATATAATGACCTGGATCAGGTCGATGCCTTTTTGAATCTCTATACGTCCAATTCCCTCGACACCGGCGGATATTCTCATATTTTCTTGTAAAAAATTCTGAATATAATCCCGTATTTTTTTATCTTCCTGGAGTCCCTCAAAATAATATTTTGGTTGTTCAAACCAAAGGGAATGATGGCTTTGGCTTGTACCAAGCCTGAAACCTAGTGGATTTATTTTTTGTCCCATATGGCCTCGCGCTTGCTATTAGCCCATATCATTCTGTCCTGATTTATCATATTGTATAGCATATAGTGATACCTCTCTTGAATATCTATAAACAGCTCTTTATATATCCATCCCCCTTTTTTTGACCATATGGCAAACTTTCTCTCTTTGGATATATCTTGCAATACAATAGTTATATGGCAGGTAGGCCTTTTTATCGGATAACTATGTCCTTTAGCTCGAGGTTTTAACTTTTTCACAATAGTACCCTCGTTCACTTCGGCTTGACTAATAATTAAAGACGTTTTGTTGAAACCCCGATTGTGAGCAGCATTTGCTGCAGCGGAAGAAACTAATTGAAAAATCGGATAACGTGCTCGATACGGCATGAGTTCTAGTATCATAAGTGTTTCGTCATAGAGGCGCCCCCGAATCTGATCAATTACTCTTCGCGCTTTGTGAGCAGACATAGGTATATGTTGACCTAAGGCGTATACTTCTACCTCTGGTTCTATCTTTATCATAAGGTTCACCTCTCATCAATAAAGGATGAGCACCTATATTCACTTTATTAACATTAACGACGAGATTTTTTATCACTTCTCGTATGCCCCCGGAAAGTCAGAGTAGGTGCGAATTCTCCCAATTTGTGACCTACCATACTATCTGTTATATAAATAGGCAAATGCTCTTTTCCATTATGAATAGCAATTGTATGGCCGATCATTATGGGTATAATGGTAGATGCCCGGGACCAAGTTATGATTATTTCTTTTTCTGCCCTTATGTTGAGCTTCTCAATTTTTCTCAATAAATGATTAGCTACAAAAGGATTTTTTTTTAGTGAACGTGTCACGGCTACTTACTCCTATCTTTTTTTTTGTAAAGACTTTATTTTATTTTGTAAGGACAAAGAGACCTATTTGATTTTCAATTTTGATTTTCAATGTTCTCCTATTTACTACGGCGACGAAGAATCAAACTATCACTATATCTATTCCTTTTTCTACTTCTTCTTCCAAGCGCAGGATAACCCCAAGGAGTTGTGGGTTTTTTTCTACCAATCGGGGCCCTCCCTTCCCCACCCCCGTGGGGATGGTCTACGGGGTTCATAACGACCCCTCTTACTACAGGACGCTTGCCTAGCCAACGCTTAGATCCGGCTCTACCTAATTTTTTCTGGTTCACCCCAACATTACCCACTTGTCCGACTGTTGCTGAACAGTTTTTGGATATCAAACGGACCTCTCCAGATGGTAATTTTAGTGTGGCTGATTTACCCTCTTTTGCTATCAGTTTCGCTACAGCACCCGCAGCTCGCGCTAATTGTCCCCCCTTTCCAAGTGTGATTTCGATGTTATGTATGGCCGTGCCTAAGGGCATATCGGTTGAAGTAGATTCTTCCTATTGATCAATCAAAATCCCTTCCCAAACTGTACAAGCCTCTTCCAAAGCATACGGCTTTCTGGATGTATGTGATGATATCTAGGTAGATGGATCCTATCTTATATAAATCGTATGATGAAGTACCATAGGAGTTGAGATAAAGGAGTCCAAAAATCTGCCGAATCGAATCACTCATGTTATGATCTTCTACATCCTAGGTCTCTCTGTTCCTTCATCTGGCTTATGTTTTTCATGTAGCACTCAGACCGAATGACTCTATCAAATTACGTCAAAACTTTCACATATTTCAGGTAACGTAGGAGACATCTCTACTTTTCCCCCGGGGGTCGAATTCTCAATGCTTGGCTTTCAATTCGCCTCTGACCATCAAATGAAATGTGAATAACTCGTCCTCCTCTCTTTGAAACAAGGGGCGCTTCCGGTTCTGTCGGTGCTTCAAACAATTATGTTTTCTCCATATTACCATATCTCTAGAGTCAATAATTTTCTATAAGGAACTACTGAACTCAATCACTTGCTGTTGTTACTCTTCAGTTTTCTGTTGAGGTCTATCCCGTAGAGGTACTCAATTTGGGTGGGTGATCGATTTCTAGGTTTCGTCGTAAACCTAATTGGTTACTTCCAATTACGTAAATTAATAGTTCAAACCGCACTCAAAGGTAGGGCATTTCCCATTGAGATAGGAACTTCTGTACCAGAAAGAATGGTATCCCCAATTAGAGCCCCCCTGGGATGTAAAATATATCTCTTCTCACCATCCCCATAGTGTATGAGACAAATGTATGCATTTCGATTAGGGTCGTATTCTATGGTTACGATTCTACCAGATATGTCTTTTTTATTTCGTTGAAAATCTATTTTACGGTATAGACGTTTATGACCTCCCCCTCTATGCCTTGAGGTAATGATTCCTCTGGCATTACGACCTTTACCACAACGACGCTGTCCAGAGATCAAATTGTTTCGTGGATTGGATTTCACTTGAATTCCAACAGTTGCATTTCGCGTGTTCGGGGTAGAAGTTTTATATAAATGTATCGCCGTGTTATGAAGTATTTTGAGTGAAATTCATTTCTTTTCTTTCTAAGCTAATAGATGGAATAGAATAACCCGCTTGAAGCGTAATAATCATACGTTTGTAATGCATTTTATGCCCTCTAAGGGGTCTCCTTCTTCGACTCTTTCCCGGGATTCGATGACTATTCATAGCTATTACCTTGACACCAAAAAAGAGTTCGACCCAACGCTTTATTTCTGTCCTAGTTGACTTTGATTCGACATTAGAAGTATATTGATTCTTCCTCAATAACCGAACAGTTTTTTCTGTAAATACTGCATATTGAATTTTATCCATAAATCTATTTTCTTCCCTATGAGTTCCAGTTTCGATAAGAATTCTCCCTCTAACTGTTTCTATACTTATGATATGAATATACCATACATAACACATAACGAATTGGTATGGATGATGAGATTCCATTGATACAAAGCCAATTCCAATAGACGTATTGAACATTCCCGTTGTCGTGCATCCAGCAGGAATTGAACCCGCAAATTTGCCAATTATGAGTTGGGCGCTTTAACCATTCAGCCATGGATGCATAAGGGGGATTATCATAGAATAAAGAAAGAAATATTGTAAAAGAAATATCATAAAGAAATATCATAGAAGAAAGAACTATCGTATCGGAGATTACCTAAAGAAATGGAAACCTATTTTCTTTTACTTTATATTCAATATTTATAATGGGGAGGCACTCAAAATGAAGCATAAAATTTCACAACAAGATCCATTTCAACCCTGGATCTTCGAATTGAGAGAGATGTTAAGAGAGGTCAAGAACTCTCACGATTTGTTAGATTCGTGGACCCAAGTCGATTCAGTTAGAACTATCGTTTCTATTTTTTTCGAGCAAGAACGTTTTATGAAACTCTTCGACCCCCTAATTTGGAGGAGTTTACTCTCACGCGATTCACAGGGGTCAAGAAGCAATCGGTATTTCACGATCAAAGGGGCAGTACTGACGATCAAGGGTCTAGTCAAAGGTGCAGTATTGACGACCAAAGGTCTAGTACTGCTTGTAGTAGTGGTCCTTCTCTATCGCATGCATAATCGAGAAATGGTCGAAAGAAAAAATCTATATTTGATGGGGCTTCTGCCTAGGAATTCCTTTGGACCCAGAAATGCTCCATTGGAAAAATCTTTTGGGTCTATCAATAGGTTGATTGTTTCGCTCCTGTATCTTCCAAAAGGGAAAAAGATCTCTGAGAGTTGTTTCATGGATCCGAAAGAGAGTACTTGGGTTCTCCCAATAACTAAAACGAAAAAGTGTATCATGCCTGAATCTAACTGGGGTTCGCGGTGGTGGAGGAACCGGGTCGGAAAAAAGAGGGATTCTATTTGTAAGATATCTAATGAAACCCTGGCTGTAATTGAGATCTCATTCAAAGAGAAAGATATCAAATATCTGGAGTCTTCTTTTGTTTCCTATACGGATGATCGGATCCGCAAGGACCATGATTGGGAATTGTTTGATCGTCTTTCTCCGAGAAATAAGCGAAACATAATCAACTTGAATTCGGGACAGCTATTTGAAATCTTAGTGAAACACTGGATTTGTTATCTTATGTCTTCTTTTCGTGAAAAAAGACCAATTGAAGTGGAGGGTTTCTTCAAACAACAAGGAGCTGGGTCAACTATTCAATCAAATGATATTGAGCATCTTTCCCATCTCTTCTCGAGAAACAAGTGTGGTATTTCTTTGCTGCAAAATTGTATTCAATTTCATATGTGGCAATTCCGCCAAGATCTCTTCGTTAGTTGGAAGAAGAATCCGCACGAATCAGATTTCTTTAGGAAGGTGTCGAGAGAGAATTGGATTTGCTTAGACAATGTGTGGTTGATAAACAAGGATCGGTTTTTTCGCTTGTTTAGCAAGGTATGGAATGTATCGTCAAATATGCAATATGATTCCACAAGATCTAATTTCGTTCAAGTAAGGGATTCTAGCCAATTGAAAGGATCTTTTGATCAATCCATAGATCATTTCGATTCCATTCGTAATAAGGATTCGGAATATCACACATGGATCAATCAAAGAGAGATTCAAAAAGAAGGGTCGATTCTTTGGGATCCTTCCTTTCTTCAAACGGAAGGAGCAGAGATAGAATCAGACCGATTCCCGAAAAGCCTTTCTGGAGATTCCTCAATGTCCCGGCTATTCACGGAACGTGAGAAGCAGATGAATAATCATCCGCTTCCGGAAGAAATCGAAGAATTTCTTGGGAATCCTACAAGATCAATTCGTTCTTTTTTCTCTGACAGATGGTCAGAACTTCATCTGGGTTCGAATCCTACTAAGAGGTCCACCAGAGATCAGAAATTATTGAAGAAACAACAAGATCTTTCTTTTGTCCCATCCCGGCGATCGGAAAAAAAAGAAATCATTGATATATTCAAGATAATTGCGTATTTACAAAATACCGTCACAATTCATCCTATTGCATCAAATCCGGGATGTGATAGGGTTCCGAAGGATGAACCGGATATGGGCAGTTCCAACAAGATTTCATTCTTGAACCAAAATCCATTTTTTGATTTATTTCATCTATTCCATGACCGGAAGAGGGGAGGATACGTGGGGCGCCACGATTTTGAATCAGAAGAGAGATTTCAAGGAGTGGCAGATCTATTCACTCTATCAATAACCGAGCCGGATCTGGTGTATCATAAGGGTTTTGCCTTTTCTATTGATTCCTGCGGATTGGATCAAAAAAAATTCTTGAACGAGGTATTCAACTCCAGGGATGAATCGACAAAGAAATCTTTATTGGTTCTACCTCCTATGTTTTCTGAAGAAAATGAATCTTTTTATCGAAGGATCAGAAAAAAAGGGGTCCAGATCTCCTGCGGGAATGCTTTGGAAGATCCAAAACCAAAAAGAGTGGTATTTGCTATCAACACCATACTGAAGGCATTCAATCAACATAGATTGATCCAAAATCTGATTCCAATCCAATATAGCATCCATGGGTACATAAGAAATGTATCAAATCGATTCTTTTTAATGAATAGATCCGATTGCAACTTCGAATACGGAATTCAAAGGGATCAAATAGGAAATGATACTCTGAATCAGAGAACTCAAAGGAAATTTACGATCAACCAACATTTATCGAATTTGAAAAAGAGTCATAAGAAATGGTTCGATCCTCTTATTTCTCGAAGCGAGAGATCCATGAATCGGGATCCTGATGCATATAGATACAAATGGTCCAATGGGAGCAAGAGTTTCCAGGAGGATTTGGAACATTTCGTTTCTGAGCAGAAGAGCCGTTTTCAAGTAGTCTTCGATCGATTAGGTATTAATCAATATTTGATTGATTGGTCTGAGGTTATCGAAAAAATTGATTGGTCGGAGGTTATCAAAAAAAAAATTGATTGGTCTGAGGTTATCGAAAAAATTGATTGGTATTGGTCGGAATTTTTCGACAAAAAAGATCCTTCTAAGTCACTTCGTTTCCTTTTGTCGAAGTTACTTCCCCTTTTGTCCTATTTGTCCAATTTGTCCAAGTCGCTTCTTTTCTTTTTGTTTAGGTCACTTCCTTTTTTCTTTGTGAGTATCGGGAATAGCCCCATTCATAGGTCCGAGATCCACATCTATGAGTTGAAGGGTCCAACTGATCAACGCTTCAATCAGTTGTTAGAATCAATAG